TCGAATTTAAATATCAGAATAGCTGATATAGTAATGATTCAATGGGTCAGGTCCACTTACTTTTCCTTTATTAAAAAATAGACGGTGGGTTATAGGAACGATGTCGAAGTAGGAATACGTTGGTTTATCGATTCATAATAGGGGTTGGATATTTATGTCTCAGGACAAAAAAATGGAATAATGAGACATGAAAAGGATGACTATGTCACGACTCCTCCTAATCAGAGCAATTAATCATTTTAAATCATTTTAATACAATTAATCATTATTATAATGATTAATTCTTCAATCTTATAACAAGAACTCAGAATAATCAGAACGAATTTTAATCATAATTCATAATGGTGTGGTGTAGTCGTTTTTTTTTATTTTTTTTTTACAAATATCACAAATATAAAAAAGATTTCTATTTTCCGCTGAAAATAGAAGACTCAGATTTGAGTTGAGTGGAAAAAGCCCTTTATCGGATTTGAACCGATGACTTACGCCTTACCATGGCGTTACTCTACCGCTGAGTTAAAAGGGCCCGTTTTCTTCAATTCATGATTTAGCCATCTTCCTCTTCCATTATGATTATGAGTCTACTGCATATCATAATGAATCAATCAGTTTGATTTATCTAGGAAGTGGGTAAGATTCATATATTAAAAAAAAAAATAAAAAAATAGAAAAGAAAAAAATTTGTTTCAAGATCTTGCTTTGTTGACTTTGACTGATCAAGATTCAATTGACTGATATATATACATAAACATATATTAAAGATCTTTTTAATACTTTATTTTATTTTATATTAATTTTTATATTAATTAGTAATATTAATATTATAATATTATTTTATATTTATTATATTTCTTTTATTTTTTATTAATATTTTATTAATATTAAGATTTTAATATTAGAATTATATAATTATATATTATATTTTATATGATATTATAATATTATATATTTAATATCATATTTTATATTAAATTTTATATATTAAAAATATTAAAATATTATATTATATTATATATTATATATATATATATATTATTATATATTATAATTATATTTATATTATATTTATTTATATTTATCATATTCTATTTATTATATTATTTAATTCTATTTATTATATTATTTAATTCTTTATATATTATTATAATTTATTATATTTATTATATTCTATTTATTATATTATTTAATTATTTATATATTATTATAATTTTATAATTTTTTATTTATTTAATTTTTTAATTTATATTTTATATTATTTTATATTTTATATTATTTTATATAATATATTATATTATTATATTATATATTTATATATTCTAATTTTAGAATTATATTCTATTTTTTTTTTATAATTCTATTTTATAATTCTATTTATATTTTTTATATTTAATATTTTTTAATTAAATTATATTTTTAATTTATAAATTTATATTTAAATATTTTATTAATATTTAATTAAAATTAAATTGTAAATTACATTTTTTTTAATAGATTTCCATTTTCCATATATTTCCTTTCCATATTTCCATCATATTTCCATTTCCATATACATATAATTAAATATATTATTATATATTATATTATTATATCATATCAATATCATATTCATATTTCATATACATATATCACATATAATATCAATATCATATTCATATTTCATATACATTCATATACATATTTCATATACATATATCACATATACATATATATTGTATATAGTTATATATTATATATATATATGGTATATGGTATGGTATATGGTTTGATAGTTTCTTTTCTAGTTATAGATATAGTTCTAGGAAAAAGGATAGAATATTTATGGGATAACTCATTCATGAACGAATCATCAAATCAAAACAAAAAAAATAATTTTTTATGAATCATAACATAAAAGTAGGAAAGACTCTTCGGATCTAGTCATAGATTTGATTATAATATAATTATATATTGACTTGACAATTCCAAAAAACTACTCATACTATTGTCATAGTATGGTGACGGTCGGGCGGGTATGCCCTCATCGTCTAGTGGTTCAGGACATCTCTCTTTCAAGGAGGCAACGGGGATTCGACTTCCCCTGGGGGTAGTGGACTACGAAAGGAAGTTGATCATGGATTATAGTTGATCATGGATTATAAATAAACCTATAATTCATTCTTCCTGGGTCGATGCCCGAGCGGTTAATGGGGACGGACTGTAAATTCGTTGGCGAGATGTCTACGCTGGTTCAAATCCAGCTCGGCCCAAGAATTCGTCGCTCCATGAATAAGATCTAACCAATTTGTCCTCTAGAAACAGAAATGCCGGATCCGTATAAAGAAATAAAAATAGTCCATTTTTTTTTTTTATAACGATTTTAATTCTTCATTCTTAAGTCTTTTCATTCTTAAGTCTTAAGAAAGGAAAAAGCTTTTTCTCATGGAAGAATGGATTATCCATTATTTTCAATACAGTTTCAATACAGTAAATACAAGAAAATAACCATATATTTCTAGCAATCTGTGCCACTCTCACGCAAGTCCATATCTATGTGAATAGGATATCCATATGGAATTCCTGTTTCTGTTACAATACGACAAATAGAATGCTCTTCTGAAATCATAAGCATAAGACTATGTATGCCATACATATTACATATTGCTGGGATTGTAGTTCAATCGGTCAGAGCACCGCCCTGTCAAGGCGGAAGCTGCGGGTTCGAGCCCCGTCAGTCCCGAACTAGAATCCGATGAATTGATAAATTCATCTCTCCCCTTAACGGAAAAGGGAGGACAGGTAACGAAATCGAATCTCTGGGGGTAATCCTTATTTTTAGAGTAAGATAGACTATATTCAGTATTTTAAGAGCGACCATACTCGTCTTATTCTATTTTTCGGTTGTTCTTTTCGTGATCAACGAAAGAGTGTCCATATTTTGACCGAGAATACAGACACAAATTGTGTTCGTTTATTGTACGATACACAACGAATTTCACATAATTATCTCGACAGAGTACTTTTTGGGTTCAGATGAAACTACACCTTTTTTAGTTCCGAACAAACTTTGTTTGTGCATCCGCAATGACTAATTTAAAACAATCTATTTAATTCTCATCCAAATAGCACACTGCATTTTTTATGTATGTGTTCTAGTTCCAATCCAAGAAGGAAAGAAGGAAGATACTAAATAAAATAAAAGACCAACCAAGCAACGCCCCTTTTTGAAGAAATCCGTTGGAATATTATATATATATATTTTTTATTTATTTTTTTTTATACTTTACTCGTCCTTTTCTTTTTTCCATATCATTTCAACTACTGTGTTTGTATTTGCATATTGTATGACCCATTTTTTCTATTTAATTTAATTTATTTTTATATTATTGAGTATGTGTAAAAGATCTTCCTATGTTATACTATTCAATTCGCGACGATAAATCGATTTGATAGATCAGATATTGTTATTCATAATATTAATATTGATCCGGGTTAGTATCATCAAGATACAATTCATACCTTTGAATTGATAGGAGTACACTTTTATATGTATATGGGATTAGATCCCGAATTATTTTGAAACAAAGAGATTCTATTATGGAAGTCAATATTCTTGCGTTTATTGCTACTGCGCTGTTCATTTTAGTTCCTACTGCTTTTTTACTTATCATATACGTCAAAACAGTCAGCCAAAATGATTAATTTGAATGAAACTTTCATTCTTCATTTTTTTCACTGATTGAAGAAATTAAAAAGAAAGGGTTTAAAATTCTATTTAAGTCTTAAATGAAATGATTGGGCTGGAATCATAAGTATCTGATATAGTGTGGTAGAAAGAGCTATATATAGCTCTTTCTACCACACTATACTATACAATTGAATACAATTGAGTTTTGTAGAATATTTCATATTCTTAGCACATAGAGTTGTATTGTATACAGAAAGAAGCTTTCTCTTATATGGATCAATTGACAATCAAATAAAAATACAAATTATATATACAAATTATATAGAATAATATAGATAATATATATCTAAATAATATATATCTAATAGTAATATATAAATATAGAATATATAAATATATATTTTACTATATTTTTATATATTTTTATATTTTAGTAGTAATATATAGTAATATATATTATAGACATACATCAAACATCAAAATTAAATAGCACTCTAATTCTATATCTTTTCTCCACACTCATTTGTATGCATTTTGATCCATCCAAAATAATCGCAAGACCAACTGCTTGAATTTCTTATTTTTTATATCTCTTCTTATGCTTATGGATATGTATCCGGAAGTCCATGGAAAGAATTAATGTAGGAAGAATAGTATGGGCATATATTATATACCATCATATATACATACCATAGTTATAATTCTAAATTCTTTATATTTATATAATTATAATAACATAAGATATAATAAGAATAAGATATAATAATAAAAAATAAAAGAAATAGAAAAATAAAAATCTTAAATATAAATACTTATAAATACTTTAAAATATAAATACTTATATTATAATTTATATTTATTATAAAATATATATTTATTTTTATTAGAATTAGATTTCTATTTAATTCTATTATTTAATATTTAAATATAATTATATTATAAAATAAAAATAAAGAAAAAATAAAAATAATAATATCTATTATCTATAATATAGATAAATAGAAACCAAAATACTAGAATATAGATAAATAGAAACAAACGAATATAGAAATATAGAAAATATGGAATATAGATATATAAATATAATATCAAATATTAATTATAAATATAGATTAATTATAAATATAGTATAGATATATAAATATATAAAGATAATATATAATATCTATAATTAAACGAATATAGATAAACTAAACCAAGTAAAGGTATTTTTTTCTTTTGAAAGAGAGACATTAAAATTTTTTTTTGCTTTGGCAAAACGATCACAATTGATAGAATTTTATTTTTAAGTAAAGTACTAAATTAGTAATATTCCTAGCTCTAAAGCCCACTCCTTCCCCATACTACAAGTGAAAGAGAAAATGTAAACACTACCATTAAAGCAGCCCAAGCGAGACTTACTATATCCATGTGAATGATGTCCCCTATCTCTATGAAATGAAGTAATTATTCCATTATTAATTCATAATTATAGTGGAATCAATGGCGCAGAGTCAAAATAGGATTCTTACTTACGGCTATTGATGAAAAAATTTCACGAATCCACTCGTAAAAAGTTGCTTTTTCAATAGATTCCATTGAAATTGAAAGAATTGGAAATGAAAATGAAAGAAAAGAAATGAAAAATATAAAAATATATTTAAAATATAAAATATATATATATAAATATAGAAATATAGATAGAAATATAGTAATATAGATATAAGAATATAGAAATAGAAAGAATATCAAAAATATTCTATTTTATATTAATATTTTATATTAATATAAAATAAATATAAAGAAAAGAATATAAAGATAAAGTAAAAAAAAATAAGAAAAAGGGAGATATAAGAAAAGAAAATAAGACAAAGAAGAATAAGTATTCTGATTTCATTTCTTAGCACTCAGAGCCTCTCGTGAGTCTGGATACAAAGTATCCTGAGTTCTTTCCACAATTCTTAAATAAATTTACCATCAGCCTATCTAATCTAATTTCATTCAGGGTTAGTAGACACTACCTCAATATTAAGAAAGGTATTGTGTAAGATAATTAGGGAGTCTTTATAGTGTTTTTTATAATTCTTTCTTCAACCTTAGGAGCCAAAATGGAATGGAGTGTCTCTTAGGAACCTTTGGATACCAAGATTTACGACTTCTTATTTTCATAGTTATATAGTTATGATGCCCAGAATTAATTCTCACTATTTCTTTTATTTGTTTCAATTCAGAATAGCCCAAACCAATCATTAATAAGATTGGGTTGCTTCAGATTTATTGGTACCTGTTTGAGCCACACTCATAACCCGGATTTTTATAAAAAAGATGACAGTCTTTTATAGGACCGTGGGTCCTATAAATCAAGTATCGACAGACCAAGTCCCTTGCCTATGCTTTTGCGGGGCAAGAATTCGTCAAGTTCGATCAGCAGGATTAATAAATTCCAAGTCTTTTTTTGTTGATCAGGCGACACCCAGATTCGAACTGGGGATAAAGGATTTGCAGTCCCCCGCCTTACCACTTGGCCATGTCGCCAAATTCCATCCAAAATAGATAAAAATCTTATCTATATTCTATTTATTATTTATTATTCTAATTTTTTTATTTATTTGCATTTTTTCCGTTCTTAATTTATTTTTTTTTATCTTGAATCTCATTGTACTTATACTTTTCCAAAAAAGAATTCCTATTTGTTTTGTTATTTTATTTGATCCTGTTTAGATTCTTTTCTTCGATTGATTGTATCTAAAAATACGCGTCGCTTACCTTCTCTTTTAACTTTTCTATAGAAAAGTTAAAAGATTCCCGGCCCCCGTCACAGACTGTAAAATTCAGGGCAAATTAGAATCATTAACTCTTTACTTCATTAACTATAACTATTTACTTATTACTCTTTACTCTTGCTTTTACTTTACTTACTTTTCTTAGTTTGAATTAGGGAACAGTTCTGAAATTTGTATCTCCATTTGTATTGTATTCCCTTAATGGATGCAAAATCCAATTGATTTACGACTAACGACTAATTACTAATTATTATTTATTATCATTTATCATTATCAATTACAATTATAATCAATATCAATTATAAATCAATAATATAATAATTATAATAAAATATATGTGTATATGTAAACCCCAGAACAGTGTAAACTCCAGAGCTGGAATTTTTATACGTGGGATACCGAGCCCGGGTCTATCTCTTATGCACATATCGCTATATAGGATCATCGTGCTTTAATTTTTCATTCAATAATTCAATATGAATAGAAAATAGACAGTATGATAGAATGATAGAGTGCGCCCTGACCTATGTTGCACCAAGTTCAATTATGATAAAATAAAAGATGCGATATATGGAATATGGATAGCTATATCGGCATGTGCCGGTATGTACTTCCTAAAGATTACTCCTATGAGTATTACGTACCCAATTCAATTGTATTTTCTAAATTCTACTACCAAAAACAAAAAATATTTGCGAATTACTTTTTTAACGTTTGTGCTAAAAAAAGTGAAACTATATCTATATGCTGTTCCTGATTCTTCTGTTTTTATCTCATTCATAGAGAGCAGATTGAATCCTGAATTCATTTATTTTTTATTTTTTTGTACCCTGATCATAATAAAAGAATTGGGTAGAAATTGGATAAATTTTGATATCCGATAAAAGACTCCGTCAACCTAAGTGACAGAATTTTTTTACCAGGAATGCTTTATCAATTTGCATCTCTTTCTATTTGTACCTGGCTCAAATTCGAACTTGCGTAAAAAATGCCCTCCATTTCTCTGTCTTGCTTCCGTTCATACGTATGATATATATGGATAGAGTTGGCTAAAATTTTATGTGATTCAGTAAA